CTTTTGCTTTCTATTGATGTTTTTATTTTCACTACCATTTTCATTTATATTAAAAAAAAGTAATTTGCTTGGTATAAACCACGGTTTAATTTTATATGCATTATAAAGTAGTACAAATTCTGGGAAGAACCAAAGTTTCAGATTCGATATAGGACGACTTAGTATTTCTTCATTCATTCCCATCCAATCAAAAAATATTTTTTTTTGATTGGGTGAATTGATTTCTTGATCCTGAGGAATCGTAAGATAAAAAAGATCTTTTTTATCAATTTTATCAATTATTTGATAATTATTAGTCCCGGTTTTAGTATTTTTATTCTTGTTGGTATCGATCTTGATCCAGGCCTCAATATCGATTTTCTTTTTAAGACAAAAATGGAGAATTTTCCAATCAAAATATTTTCGATCCGGATTTTTTTCCATATACATAATATCACTTTTTCCTAAATAATTTTTGATAGGGATATCCCCTAGTATATCAAAAAATTTGCCCTTATGTTTATGTGTGTTGTAATTATAAAAACTCTCTCGATTCTTATTTACTTGGAATGGTGATCCATAAATATATGGGTCCCTCTTATTTTCATAATTAATAGATCTATAAGATAAAAGATTATATCCATAGTATTTTTGAAAATTCTCATTTTGATTTGGTAATGAATATACTTCGTAATCGTTTTGTTTTTTGTAATGAATTAATAGGTCTTTTTCATATGAATTCTCTTTGTTTAAATCTTGATTTTGAATTGTACGACATTTATTGATTCTATTTTTCCATTTTGCTGCTATTAATCTAGACCATCTAATCTGAGATAAATGGTATTGATAATGACCTCTTAACCAGTTTTTCCATTGATTTATTCCAGAATTCCGAAGTTTCTTATGTCTTAATTCATAATGAATTATTCCTTGTTTTCCAAAATAATCTTTTATTGAAGTCTTAAGAAAAAAAGACGTTCCGTGATATTGAAGAATAGATCTTAACTTATACAAGTTAAGAACTTGTGTTTGTGATATTTTGTAAAATACATATGCTTGTGACAAGGAGGATAAGTCAAAAAAATTCTGTGAATTCTTATTACTAATATTATAAAGTGACTTTTTTATAGTCGAAATAAAATTCATTTTATTTTGATTTGTTTTATTAATTCTTTTTTTATTTTTTTTATTATTGTAAATGGATTTATCAATCATTTTTTTTGTTGATTCAACAAAAAGTTGTATATTAATTTTGGGAATATTAATAATAGATAGAAGGATATCTGCGTATATCCTTTCAGTGAAAAATTTTATAAAATAATGTAATTTACGGATTAATCGAGTATTTCTTCTTTTTAATATTTGCCAATTTGGTGATTCGAATCTTTTAGCATTATAACTTGTTTTATTAGGACTATCATTTATTTCTGGAGTCACTTTTTTTTTATTTTTTGTAATTCTTTTTATTTGATTTCTGATTGTGCTTGTTCTATCAGTCAGATCTTTCATTTTTTTTTCTGTCAGTAAAAAATTTGTCCAATATGTAGATTGAATTCGACTAAAGGATTTATGAATTATATGATTGCGGGTTATAGAATCTTTTTCTTTTTTTTTTTTAGTTTCGCTTGATTTATATATTTCTCTCAATCTAAATAATAGAATTGGATTTACTTTTGAGAGTTCTTTTTTTATTTTTTTTAAAAACGGAATGCCCTTGATAATCCATTTTTTTGTTTTTTTTGAGATATTTAGAAATTTTGTTCTTTCTTTTAAAACTTTTAGAAATATAAAATACTTTTTTTTCAATTTTCCAATTTTTTTTTCGAGTTTCTTAAAAATGGGTTCAAAAAAGGAAGGCCGTTTTTGGGGAGAACCAAAAGGAAGTTCAGCTTCCATTCCCCAAACCGTTAAAAAAAAAAAATCATCTTTTTGTCCTTTCTTTTTGATTCGATCTATATGAGAGGACCGTGGCTTAGATCTGTGCCAGGGTTTCAGACAGAAAGGAAATAGCATCTTTATTTGAATACCGTCCATTAACCAATTTTTCGGAAATTCTGTTTCTGATAATTGAACACCATTATAGGTGCATTTAACATGCATTTCTTTATTCCATTCATTTAAATCCTCAGACCACTCAGGAAATTGTAATAATAGCATACGGCCAATATTTTTAGCTATTATCAATGACGGTAATATAATATATTTTCTAAGAATCGATTGAGTTATTAACATGGAACCTCTTATTACTTGAGCAAATGGAATGGTATCCCAGGCTTCTGCTACTTCTATCCGCGCTTTCTCTTTTCTTTTGTTCTCTTCTTTTTTGTTCTTTTCCTTTTTTTCCCTTTCTTTTATTTCTTCTTCTGTATAATCTGAAATTTTGAATTCTGCTCCCTTTCCTATACAATTTCTAAAAATGAGTTTTATCAGTTCGGAGATATCAAAAAAAAAAGGGTGTGATTTGTCTATTCTGTCCAAAAAAAGCGGAGAATGTGCATTTGCTTGAAAAAGTTCCCAAATA